TCCTTTTCGTCTTTGGTAAATCTACCAAGGGTTATAGTCATAGTGATCCTCCTATTCAACTACTTCAACCATTTTCGAACACCTCATAGCATTTTCAGGGCATACGAGAGTTCAATCACTTATGTATGATTCCTCGTCCACCGTCGCTTCCAATGGGTTTCGAAGAAAAAAATCCTTTCTTTCTTGTTTCTATTGAGTCATAAACCGACCTAGGTAAATCCATGAGTTCGATTCTATTATTTTTTCCTCTTTTATTCTGAATAACTATCTGAATCTTGAATTGTCTTATGACTCATCACTCAACTCAGATGAATTTTTTGAAAGAACTATGCTTTGAACAAATGATCCCCGCTCCCATCACCAGTTGCTCCTCCTATCTACACCCGCTCCACCAACTAATCTTATTTTTGGATCTTGTTTGTGATATTGAGAAAAGATCAATCAATAAATATCTCTATGGATTCTTCCAACTTATTTCTATTCTATAGTATATTAAACGACTACAGTACCCTATATAATTTATATGATATGACTTTGAAATTTTAATTCATTTTTTTTTTTTATTTTATTGTCTTCTTTCTCTTTTATATTTCCTTCAGATGAATCGAAAACTACAAAGTATAATATATTTTTGAATGGTTCGAGCCAAAAAATGGACTATTTGCTTATTTACTTTACCTTGTTGTTGTCAGAAAAAGAGGGGAAATTCCTTATTTCCCCCCTGTCTCTAAATGAAATATGATATGCAATATAAAATAGTAAATTAAATACTATATACTATATAGTGGATAGTGGACTGGAAATTCCAATATCTTTCTATTTCTAGTATCCGTTCTCGTTATCCATCCCATTGTCGAAACAAAAATAGAGGATGCATCAATATGTAAATATTTGGTACATAAAGCCACGACCCGATCTATCTATATTTATAACTATAGATAGATAAAAAAAATCTATATATAAGCAACCGATCCTTTTTTTTTTTTGAATCAAAGAAAGATATTCAAAAATAGACGTCTCTTATTTTGTGACTCAGAATAAACGTTTCGCGTGGAGGAGTGGAGGAACGGAATAATAATTTATTCTTATGGAGGATCCAAAAAAGATTGAATCGGAAATATCGACAAATTCTAAATTCTTGCGACGTAGTCTAAAGGAAATGAAAAAAAAAAAAATTTCGAGGCTACAATTCTATCTCTATCAAATTTGAATATCAGAATAGCTGATATAGTCATGATTCAATAGGTCAGGTCCACTTACCTTTTTTATTTCTTATATTTATGATGGATTTGATTGGAATAACGGAAAAGTAGGAATATTTGGCGATTCATAATTGGGGTTGAGTAGGTAGAATATCTATGTCCTCGAACCAAAAATATGGAATAATGAAACCTGAGTTGAGTAAGAATATAGCCTGTAGTGACATAGTTGTCTTCCCAATAAGCGGGGTGATTTATCATTATAATGAACACTTTATAATCACTATACTATCTCATTATATTTATAATGATAATTAGTTAATTAACTCATTCTAATAAAAAAAATATCCCTATTATCCACTAAAAAATGAAGATTGAAACTAGAGTCTTGTGGAAAAAGCCCCTTATCGGATTTGAACCGATGACTTACGCCTTACCATGGCGTTACTCTACCGCTGAGTTAAAAGGGCCTATTTTATTCCATTCCTGAATGAGACAATGTGAAGACATATACATATATTATATACCTACATATTACATTACATAGGTGCATACAGTAGGCTCATAGTGTCTCATTCGGGAATATCTTTTTTTTTTTTTTAGTCAGTCTAGGCTAAAACCTAATTACTTTTTTTTCTTTTATTGACCCCTATCACAACGAGATTCGTTTGATTAATACACAAATTGAAATAGATCCAAGATATTTGATATGTGATCAAATCATGTAATGTATGGAATGAAAAGATTCAACTCGTACCTGAAATCCAAGCTCTGCTCTTAGAAAAAAAGAAACTTTCTATCGTTTCTTAATTTCCTAGCTGTAAGATAGGAATATCGCATCTTAACAATGCGTGAATCGATGCGTGAAGGTTGAAGAATGGCTTTTCTGTCGGACAAATCACTAGTGATCCTATCCTTCATTAATTATTAATTATAACACATTATAATTATTTCCTATATAATAGAATGTTTATCCATTCTAATGATATAGAATCTATATATAGAAATAGAATATAGAATTTTTTTCATTCATGAACCATGAATGAAAAAATATTCTATCGGAATCGCGAAAGGAAAGGTGGAAAACTTATTCGTATTTAGTCACACCATTACATTATATTGACAATTACAAAAAACTATTCATACTATGAGTATATATAGTATGATGTCGGTTGGGCATCGCAGATATGCCCCCATCGTCTAGTGGTTCAGGACATCTCTCTTTCAAGGAGGCAGCGGGGATTCGACTTCCCCTGGGGGTAGGGTACTACGAAAGGAGGTTGATCATGTATTATCAATAAGTCTAGACTTGATTCTTCCTGGGTCGATGCCCGAGTGGTTAATGGGGACGGACTGTAAATTCGTTGGCAATATGTCTACGCTGGTTCAAATCCAGCTCGGCCCAAGAATTCACCGATCCATCATGAGATTACATAATATAAGAAATTTGTCCGCCGGAAACGTCTGGTTAATTTTATATCCTATTTGTTTTTTTCCGATATATTCTTCATTTTATGAATTATCTAGATTCATATCATAATCTGAAAATATAGGACAAGAATTAACAAGTCAAAATATTTTTTGGAAAGATTTCGTATCAATCGATTTAACACGATTTGACAATAGGATTTCTAGTAATCCGTGTCGTTCTCACTAAAGTCCATATCTATGTGGATATTAATATACCAATCACTCCTTTCTCTGTTACAATACGACAATTCTAAATTAAACTAGTCTTAATCAAATCATTAATAATATGTATGCTGTATACCTTATTTCTCTGGGATTGTAGTTCAATCGGTCAGAGCACCGCCCTGTCAAGGCGGAAGCTGCGGGTTCGAGCCCCGTCAGTCCCGACCTAGTATCCGATGACTCCATCAATTCATTTTTTTATTTTCTGTCAAGGGGCATAGAGTGGGATCTAATTCCCATAGGGTCCTTTTTTTTTTCCGTTTCGAATTATTTATTGAGAAAATACAATGCGACAATTTCAATTACTTCAATTAGTACCGAGGGGGATAGGCATATTGAATTGGTACAATTGTGGGTAGCACCCTATTTAGTTAGGATTAAAAGAAATCCTTGTCTGGTTTTTTTCGATTGCTCCTGACCCGTGGAAGGGAATCGAATACTTATACTTATATATATACTTTCACTAGAGCATATACACAAATTTTGATTCGTTTATTGTACGATAAAAAATGCACTTTTCACATAGTTACCTCGATAAAATACTTTTTTTCATATTAAAGCCTCTTTCTAGCTCCAATTTTTGATAACTTAAATTACTAATAGGAAACAATCTATTTATATCATTCAAACTACATACTTCATTTTGGATATATGTGTCCCAGGGCCGGTTCAAGGAAAGAAAGGAATATTTCAATTAAGTAATTAAGAAAAGGAAGAGCAAACAAAGAAAAGATAGACCCTCTCTTCTCTTAGTGAGGGAATGAGTAATCTTTTTTTATTTCCGGGGAAGGTCCTATCGAAGAAAGAACAAACTAAAAAAAAAGAGTTCATTTTTTATTTTTTAATTTATCAAAATATTCGATCTTTTCTTCTTATTTTTTCCATTTTACTTCTACTATTTGGGTTGGGTTTTTGACCAATGGAAGCGGAAGATGGGCCAGATGATCCTTTATTATATTATATATATGATTCTATAAATAAGACGGTAGGTTATAGAAAATAACGAATGGATAAAATAAAGAATAATAATTCAATGAGATTCTAAATTGGATCAGGAATTCCATTTTAGGTTTTTATTCCGTATGGATAAAAGATCTTCCTATGTTATACTATTCCATTCTCGATGATGAATAGATTTGATAGCTCAGATATTGTTATTCAATGATATTGATCCGATTCAATATCATCGGGATGTATTTCTCCCATTGAATTTACAGGATAAAGATTTAGAATCTCTATGGGATCAGATCCCGAGTTATTAATTATGAAGTAAAAAAACGATGAAATTATGGAAGTAAATATTCTCGCATTTATTGCTACTGCACTGTTCATTCTAGTTCCTACTGCTTTTTTACTTATCATTTACGTAAAAACGGTCAGTCAAAACGATTAATTTGAATCAAGCTTGACTTCTTAGTTCTTATCAATAATGGAAGAAATGAAAGGGATTCAAATTCCACGTCTTAAATAAAATGAGCGAATTAAAATCAGACGTATATGAGATTTGATAGTATGGTAGAAAGGAATATAGGAACCTTTCTACCATACTATCTATTAGTGTATAATTCTACTATACATTATTATATAAAATAATAAAGTTGGACTGTATAAAGAAAGATGGCTTAATGTAGATCACTCCGTAATCTGTATATTGATATATGTACATATAACTCCCATATGTGTAATATACATAGTACCCCAATTCGAGTTCTTTACTTTGGTAGATCCATTTGGTTTAGACCGATTTCGATCAATATGATATAATTGAATGCCCACCTTTACTCTTATCTTATAAAATACGTATCTACATAATAACAGATCGACTTCCTCTTTGAACAGTAAAGCGAGAAACAAATAAAAAGGGGTCGGTTGCTCCTCATTGTAATATTTATATATAATTCTGTTAAGAGCTAGTTCATAAAAATACTCTATTTCAATTTGGTTGGAAAAAATTGCATATCATGTGTATTCCGTTTAGTTTCAAAATACGAAGATGGGAATCATTTAATTTAACTATTTGTTTGATTGAAAGGTTATTCGTCATCTATTACATTACTTTACTGGATTCCAGTCGAATTTAAAAATGAAGATATTTGAAAGAAAAACGCTTTGCAGAAGGATTATGAAACTATTAATACAGTTTGATTACTCAACTCAATTCAATTAGTAATTACCCTAGCCCTAGAGTCCACTTCTTCCCCATACTACAAGTGAAAGGGAAAATGTAAAGACTACCATTAAAGCAGCCCAAGCAAGACTTACTATATCCATGTGAATTATGCCCCCGAATATGAAGAAACTCTTTCATTATTGATTACTAATAATATGGAATCAATGGCACAGAGTCAAAAAGAGATTCTGAACGAAGCCAGTTATTCATCCAATATTGATTGAATATCTAAGCACGCATAAATTCTCGCGAGTATGTATACAAAGCATCTTACATCTTTTCAACAACTAACAATTCCCCACTCAACTATATAATTCAAGAATCGGTGATTAGACAGTACATTAGTACTGGAAGTCTTGATAGACTAGTCCTTCCTAAAATCATCCGAGGCGCAAGGATTGACAGTTTTTTAATCTCCAGCTTCTTAAAATCAAGCAAGTATCGGGAGTTCTCGAGCCCTTTTCCTCTTTCTTCTTATCCTATGCAAGGATTCGGCGACTTATATTATATCAGCAAGCAAAGGGTTTTCGGGTTTTTATTGATCAGGCGACACCCGGATTTGAACTGGGGAAAAAGGATTTGCAGTCCCCCGCCTTACCACTCGGCCATGCCGCCAAAACGAGAAAAATAGATGGAAATATTCCTTAACTAAAAACCCTCCCTTTTTTGATTGGAGCCGAGCCCTTCTCTTTATAGTATCTCAAACAATTATCAAAACACACAACGCCTAAAAATTGAATTTCTATCCTTTTTTTTTTTTATTGAAAGAAAAATTGGAGTCACACAATAAAAAATTCAGTCCAAATCAAATTGGACCCGTTAACTGTTGACTGTTAATTCATGAAAAGTTCTTTCTTAGATTTCAAATTGTGTTTCCTTAATGGCCTAAGAAAACGCAATTGATACACAACTAATCAGTATCAAGAATTTTCAAGAATAAATCCTTTTCAATTTCAAGTATAACAACAATTATGTATATATGTAAACCCCAGAACAAAAATTGTTACACAGATATACCTAATCTGGGATCTTATTTATATATGAGATGCCCACAAGGAATTAAGGTAATTAGCGTGCTTCAATTATTCATTGAATATATTTATTTAATATCAAATAGAAATTATGATATAGCATAGCACGGACCCGACTTACCCCAAGTGGAACTGGGATAAGTGATATGCGAATACTTTTTGAACACTGAAAAGTTAAGTGCTAAAAAAGGGTAAACTGTATAAGGCTCCTTTCTGTCTTTATCTCATTCATAGAGAAAAAACAGATAAAATCCCGAATCCATTTACTTTTCTAGTACCCAATCCGCGGATCCTAATATCATAGTAATAGGTATAAATTGGATCACTTTTTTGATATTCTATTTGATATTCTATACAAGACTCCATAAGTCTAAACGTCATAAATTTGTTTCTAGGAATGTTTTATGAATTTATTTCCATTTGTATTTGTTGCAAATTCTCATTTTTTTGAGTAGAAAATTCTCTTTATTTCTCCGCTCATACGTATTTCATAGATTACATCTATGATATGGAGTTAGATCAAATTTCATGTGATTCAGTAAACAAAATAGAATTCCATCATTGTTAGATCAATCCACATCATTTCATTACTAGATCAATCTATATGGTTCGATGAAGAATGAAATGAGCATTGGAAAATGAATGGGATTTTTTCGATAAATGGGAAACTCAAAATGCTCCGGGATGGAAATGAGGGAATGTCTACAATACCTGGGTTTAGTCAGATACAATTTGAGGGATTTTGTAGATTCATTGATCAGGGATTGACGGAAGAACTTGATAAGTTTCCAAAAATTGAAGATACAGATCAAGAAATTGAATTTCAATTATTTGTGGAAACTTATCAATTAGTAGAACCCTTGATAAAAGAAAGAGATGCCGTGTATGAATCACTCACATACTCTTCTGAATTATATGTGCCCGCGGGATTAATTTGGAAAAACGGTAGGGATACGCAAGAACAAACCATATTTATTGGAAAAATTCCTCTAATGAATTCCCTGGGAACCTCTATAGTTAATGGAATATACAGAATTGTGATCAATCAAATATTGCAAAGACCGGGTATTTATTACCGTTCAGAGTTGGATCATAACGGAATTTCGGTCTATACCGGTACCATAATATCAGATTGGGGTGGAAGACCAGAATTAGAGATTGATAGAAAAGCAAGGATATGGGCGCGTGTGAGTAGGAAACAAAAAATATCTATTCTAGTTCCATCATCAGCTATGGGTTCGAATCTAAGAGAAATTCTAGATAATGTTTGCTACCCTGAAATTTTCTTGTCTTTCCCGAATGATAAGGATAAAAAAAAAATTGGATCAAAGGAAAATGCAATTTTGGAGTTTTATCAACAATTTGCTTGTGTAGGCGGGGATCCGGTATTTTCGGAGTCCTTGTGTAA